ATTCTCCATAGGGCCCTCTTATCTCTTCTTTCTCCGAGCTCGGGTTATGGAAGAAGGAGAAGAAGGAACCGAGAACAAAGTAGCAGCAACAACTGGTTTTATTACGGGACAGCTCATGATGCTCATATCGATCTATTATGCGCCTTTGCATCTAGCATTGGATAGACTTCATACAATAACTGTCATAGCTCTACCGTATATTTTATTTAATTTCTTTTGCAATAATAACAAACACTTTTCTAATTACGGATCCAATAGGAAAAATTCAATGCGTAATTTTAGCATTCAACGAGTATTCCTAAATAATCTTATTTTATTATTATTGAATTTTTTATTTTTACCAAGTTCAATGTTAGTCAGATTAGTCAACATTTATATGTTTCTCGGCAACAAACAAATTTTTTTCCTAACAAGTAGTTTTGTTAGTTGGTTAATTGGTCAGATTTTGATTATGAAATGGATTAGATTGGTATTAGTATGGATACAAGAAAATTATTCTATTAAATCGAATAAGGATATTCGATTTAATAGATTGAGTAAATCTATTATGTCCCAATTTCCATTTTAAAACATTAAAACAAAAGACGAAAAATAGTAAATTACTAAAAAAAGAAATACATAAAAAAAGTACAATAAAAAATATGAAGAAATTCGTCCACCTCCTACATATTTTATAATCTCTCCTAGCAAAAAATTTGTAAGACCAACCGCATTTGGAATTCCATCAATTACTCGTCGATCAAAAAAATAATTTTGTTTAGCTAATCGTCTTACACCCCCAATCAGGTAGATTTCATAAAAAAAATCTATGTAACCGAGATTATATGACCAATTATATATCACATTTATTATTTTTTCTCCAATAATTTTTTTAGGAACATTTTTTTCAAATAAATTAAGTAAGTTCAAATTTTGTAAAGATGAATAAACCGGCTTATAGAAAAAGGATGCTATAAATATTCCATAAAATGCTATACTGACCGAAAAGGCTGCATTTGTTACAAATTCATACCAATCTACAGAATTGTTTAAATTTGGATAGAAGGGGTTTAGAGTCGGAATTAATATTATTGATAATATATCAAAACCTACTCCTTCTTGATTGAAAGAAATTCCTATGGTCCCAAGGAACAAAGTAAATAGTACTAATATAAGCATAGAAAATAGCATAGTATTGTCTGATTCGTTAGAATACGAAAAGGTTTTGTTAGTGCCAAAATAGGGAATAATAATAAAAGGTCGCATTATTTTTTTTACATTTTTATCAATTCGATATGAGTGTGTCTTCTTACAAAAAAAAGAAGCCCTTTCATTATTATTATTATTCATTGTTAATTGACCCTCTTTACCCCAGCAAGATATTGAATAGAATGAGCTTGTTTTTTTTCCATTGTAATTTTTAAAATGAACATTTGAATGTCCCTCAAAAACAAGTAAATAGATTCGAAACATATAAAATGCGGTTAATCCTGCTGTTGAAAAAGTTATTATTGCAAACATTGGTGAATACAACCAAATATCATTAAGAATTTCATCTTTGGACCAAAAACAGGCAAAGGGTGGAATACCACAAAGAGACAGTGTACCCACTAAAAAAGCAGTTTTTGTAATTGGTACATGTTTTGTTAAACCGCCCATAAGAACCATATTTTGACTTTTATCTGGAGAATATCCAACAATAGTTTCCATTGAATGAATAATCGATCCAGATCCTAAAAACAACAAGGCTTTTGAATAAGCATGAGTAATCAAATGAAATAAAGCGGCTCGATAAGAACCCATACCTAGAGCTAACATCATATAACCCAATTGAGACATTGTAGAATAAGCCAAACCTTTCTTAATATCCGTTTGAGCAAGAGCTAAAGTAGCCCCTAATACTACCGTTATTATTCCTATCAAAGCTATTCCATTCATTATATAAGGTAGAACTATGAAAAGAGGAAGAAACCGGGCTACAAGAAAAATTCCCGCCGCTACCATAGTAGCAGCATGTATAAGAGCCGAAATAGGGGTAGGCCCTTCCATAGCATCTGGTAACCACACATGAAGGGGAAATTGGGCAGATTTAGCAACTGAACCGGCAAATAATAAGAAGGCACACAAAGTAATAAATAAAAAATTTACCTCATTATTATAAATATTATTAGAAATTAAGTTTTTGAATATTTCAAACAAATCCTGAAATTCCAAACTACCCGTTATCCAGTAAAGACCTAAAATTCCTAATAATAAACCAAAATCTCCTACACGATTAGTTATAAATGTTTTTTGACAAGCATTTGCAGCGATAGGACGCGTGAACCAAAAACCTATTAAAAAATAGGAACACATGCCAACCAATTCCCAAAAAATAAAAATTTGTATCAAATTCGAACTAGTAACTAATCCCAACATTGAAGTATTAAAAAAACTCATATAAGCAAAAAATCTCCAATATCCTTGATCATGAGACATATAATTGTCACTATAAAAAAGAACCAAAATTCCAACAGTAGTGATTAATATTGACATAATAGAAGTAAGTGAATCAATCAAGTGGCCAAACTCTAAAGAAAGATCATTATTGATAGTCCAAGACCATACATATTGATAAATACAACTGGTATTTTTTTGATGAATAGACAAATCGATCGAAAAAATCATAACTATACTTAACAATAAAACACTAGGAAAGGCCCAAACACGGCGAAGATTTTTTGTTGCCGTCGGAAAAAGGAGAAGTCCCATTCCTATTAACATAGGAACTAAAAGTGGAATGAAAGGTATAATCCACGAATATTGATATCTATATTCCATACAAAAAAATACAAAAAATCTTTTTTATCTTAATGTTAATGAGTTTTGTTTCTTATTCGCCGATTTTAGTTCGTTTGAAAGGTTCAGTTAATAAAAGAAAAATTAAGATATGCAAAACTGAAACAGAATTTTCTATTCTTAATTTTTTTTGAATCTTTGTACAATAACTTCAATACAATATTGCAAAGCACGAAGTGAAAATGAATCAAATGATATGACCTAATTCTTAGTAAAAAAAGAAACTTTATTTTTTCATTTTTTAGTTAGTAAAGTTAGTAATAGTAATATAAAGTAATATTAATAAAAAGTAATAGTAATATTAATCAAAATTTAGTATTAGTAATATTAATAAAAAATAAAAATCTTTTTTAAAAAAATAAAAAAAAAATTATTATATTATATTATATATTACAATAATTTATAACTCATTGGGTTAGAGTGAATAGAAAAAATGACACCAAAAAAATTAGTTTCTTTTGATATGAATTCCTCAATAAAATAAAAAAAAAATTGGAGTTTTTTTTTATTCCGAAAAATTGTAATTCATTTTGGAACTAATTGATTATTTCCCGTTACAATAAAAGACATCTAAATTTGTAAAAAATATTATGATATTAAAGAATTTACTTTACATAACAGAAAAAAGTAAGATACATGATTTTTTAAAATCATGTATCTTTTAATAGATTAACGACCAGTCTAATTAAATTTTCAAAAGGAAATGGGGCACACTCTTTTTTCGAGCTTAATCAATTCGTTTTTAAGCAGGATTACGGGTTGATTTCTTAAACTATTTTTTTCGATGTATAAATGGAGTACGACGAAAATAGACAGAGATATAACCAGACAGACAGTCTTATTTTTTTTGTAAGGATTACATAAAATAGTACTTAGGAACAAAAAACAAAAAAGAATATGTGATTTTTACATATACATATTTTTTTATGAAGGGAATGTAACATAGAAAAAAATGGATAGATATTGGTCTAGGTATAATTAAAGAACAATTCATTTTTAACAATAGATGTCTTTCACATGAACTATAGTAATGAATAAACTAGTATAATTTTTTAAATGGCAGTTCCAAAAAAACGTATTTCTATATCAAAAAAACGTATTCGTAAAAATATTTGGAAAAAAAATGGATATTGGAGAACATTGAAATCTTTTTCGTTAGCCACATCTCTTTCTACGGGGAACTCAAAAAGCTTTTTTGTGCAACAAATACAAATATTGGAGTAATCTCTGAAATTAGCCGGGCTCGAAGAATAAAAATAGGCTAATTTCGTTTATTCTTTTTCAATTTTATTCCATTTTATTTCATTTTTCTATATATATATATATAATTTTTTCTATTTTTTTTTTCTATAGTTATAGATTTATAATTGATAGCTATATATTAGATTTATAATCGATTTCTTTATCGATATCTTATATTATATCTTATATTATATAGTATTATATAAATATATAGAAAAATTATATAGATATATAGAAAAGAATGATATTATATATAGAAAGAATGTTAGTGATTTTTGAAACAACAAAAAAAGAATAAACCTAACAACCTTTCAACTTTTTGAAGTATGTTTTATCATTTTTGGAATGAAGAGTTTCATTTTCCCCATCGGCCTAATAATCAATAAAAAAATAAATGAAATGGGACATTTTTGGGCATTGGAATTAATTGATTTCAAACTTGTTTTTGTAAATTTTTGAAGTACTGTATTATATTCTCTAAATTACTATCACTAATCATATTAACTAGCAATATATATATATATATATTTCCCTCCTTTTTAACCCAATTGAAAAGTCACCCTTTTCTTTTATTGGTTTAATCCTAGGGTACAATTACGATCGAAATCAAATTTATATCTGATATCTTAATAATTTTTTTTTAATTGGTTTTCGAAATATTAACTTTTCGACACAACAAAAATTCTAATGATTAATACAAAAAGCTATCCAAATGTTTATTTATATAAATTCTTGGAATATAGTGCTAACTAAATTTGTGATTCATAAAAATACTATTTTTCTTTTCTTTCAAAAATCATTTTTTTTTTTTTATTAAAAAAAAAAAATGATTAAAAACAAAAACATAAATGAAAAAGAAAATTTTGTGTTTCAGAGATTGAAGTCAGAACTATCTAGATCGCGAGTTACAGCGGTGCCATTTTGAGAGAGGATAAACTATCAAAAAGCCCACTCTCATTGTTAACTTAACTTAAACTTAGACTCGAAACGAAAAACGAATGATAATAAGAATTCTTATTGGAATTAGAATATTCAAATCTTCAAAAAAATGAAATTATTTTCATGTTTCAATTTTTATGTTTACTAAACAAATATTGTATTGCATTTGAATTGACTCTTTCAATCTCGACGATTTACTAAAAAAAGATTATTATGATTTCGAGCAAGCCGCTATGGTGAAATCGGTAGACACGCTGCTCTTAGGAAGCAGTGCTAGAGCATCTCGGTTCGAGTCCGAGTGGCGGCATGGCATCTTATCTTCGAAAAGAGTAAGTCCTATAATGAATTCTATTCCCGATTTCCGTTCCTATAATTAGTGGACCCTTTTTTATTTTTTTATTTTTATGATATTTTCAACTTTAGAGCATATATTAACTCATATATCATTTTCGGTCGTATCAATTCTAATTACAATTCATTTGATAAACTTATCACTCAACGAAATCGTAGGACTATATGATTCGTTGAAAAAGGGCATGATATTCACTTTTTTCTGTATAACAGGATTATTAGTTACTCGTTGGATTTTTTCGGGGCATTTACCATTAAGTGATTTATATGAATCATTAATCTTTCTTTCATGGAGTTTTTACATTTTTAATATGATTCCGTCTTTTATTTTTAAAAAACATAAAAACCGTTTAAGCACAATAATCGCACCAAGTGTTATTTTGACCCAAGGTTTTGCTACTTCGGGTCATTTAATCAAAATGCATCAATCCACAATATTAGTACCTGCTCTCCAATCGCATTGGTTAATGATGCACGTAAGTATGATGGTATTGGGCTATGCAGCTCTTTTATGTGGCTCATTATTATCAGTAGCTCTTTTGGTCATTACATTTCGAAAAGTCATAAGGATTTTTGGTAATACCAAAAATTTTTCTTTTTTAAATGAGTCATTTTCTTTTGCTGAGATCAAATACCTGAACAAGAGAAATAATATTTTACGAAACACTTCTTTTCTTTCTTTTCGAAATTATTACAGGTCCCAATTTATTCAACAGTTGGATCGTTGGAGTCATCGTATTATTAGTCTGGGTTTTAGCTTTTTAACCATAGGTATTCTTTCGGGAGCAGTATGGGCTAATGAGGCATGGGGATCCTATTGGAATTGGGATCCAAAGGAAACTTGGGCGTTTATTACTTGGACAATATTCGCGATTTTTTTACATACTAGAAAAAAATTGGAAGGTGTAAATTCTTCAATAGTAGCCTCTATGGGCTTTCTTATAATTTGGGTATGTTATTTTGGAATCAATCTATTAGGAATAGGATTACATAGTTATGGTTCATTTACATCAAATTGAGTTTAAGTGAATTGAATAAAGAAGGAAGGGGTCTGACAAATACAAACAGAGTAAGCATATAATAAAACTTCGCATAAACCGTCGAGAACCCCTTGAATCACTACATTAGTGGATTCTAAGGGGTTCTCCCAAACATCAAAGATATCTGGTTACAATTCCTTATTTGTTTGTAAGTTAAGATAATTGAAATAAAAAAAATATTTCTTGCTCTTTTTTTTTATAGTGTCCATTCCATTGTAAAATGAAAAAAGAAATATTTTTTTTATTTCATGAAAAAGCCATCTATAAAAAATTCGATAGAATAGCTTCGACCTTGTCAATTGATAATGATAAAAAAAAATCCGGATAAATACCAATACCTATTACAGGTATAAGGATCGAAATCGAAATAAATAACTCTCGCGGCCCAGAATCAAAAAAATAAGAGTTTGGTATATTAAAAAGCGTGTATCCATAGAACATCTGGCGTAACATAGATAATAAATAAATAGGAGTTAATATCATTCCAATGGCCGTTACAAAAGTAATTAGTATTTTTGTCATTAAAAGAGATTTTTGACTCGTAATTATTCCAAAAAAGACTATCAATTCTGCAACAAAACCGCTCATGCCCGGCAATGCAAGGGAAGCCATCGATAAGATACTGAACACCGTGAATATTTTTGGCAGTGGGATAGCCATTCCACCCATTTCGTCGAGATAAAGAAGACGTATTCTATCATAACCCGTTCCTGCCAAGAAAAAAAGCGCAGCGCCAATAAACCCATGCGAGATTATTTGTAAAATGGCGCCATTGAGTCCCGTATCGCTTATCGAACCAATTCCTATAATTATGAAACCCATATGAGATACAGAAGAATAAGCTATTCTTTTTTTTAAATTACGTTGACCAAGAGATGTTGAAGCAGCATAGATTATTTGAATTGCGCCTAATATCATTAACCCGGGAGAGAATATAGAATGAGCGTGGGGTAATAATTCCATATTAATTCGAACCAATCCATACGCTCCCATTTTTAATAAAATTCCGGCTAAAAGCATACAAGTACTGTAATGTGCTTCTCCATGGGTGTCTGGTAACCATGTATGTAAGGGTATAATCGGCGATTTTACAGCAAAAGCAATAAGAAATCCAATATAGAATATTATTTCCAGTGCTAAAGGATACGATTGATTAGCTAATGTTTCCAAATTTAATGCCGGTTCATTGGAACCATATAAACCGATACCTAGAACTCCTGTTAATAAAAAAACGGAACTTCCTGCAGTGTACAAGATGAACTTTGTAGCTGAATACAAACGTTTCTTTCCCCCCCACATGGATAAAAGTAGATAAACAGGAATTAATTCTACTTCCCACATGATGAAAAAAAGTAAAATGTCTCGAGAAGAAAATGATCCGATTTGACCGCTATACATTGCTAACATCATAAAATGGAATAATTTTGATTCCCGAGTAACCGGATGGGCCGCTAAAGTCGCTAAAGTGGTAATAAATCCCGCGAGTAAAATTGGTCCGATAGAGAGTCCGTCTATTCCGAATCTCCAATAAAAATCAAAAAAATTGATCCATTTATAATTCTCCGTCAGTTGCATTAATGGATCGTCCAATTCAAAATGATAACAGAATGCATAGGTTGTTAGAAGGAGATCTATTAAGCATATACAAATAGTATACCATCGAATTACCTTATTTCCTCTATGAGGAAATAAGAAGATTAAGGAACCTGCGGATATTGGCAAAACTACAATTATTGTTAACCAAGGAAAAAAATTCGTGGTAAAAAAAAGATACACTTGGGCCAGAAAACCCGTGCTCAAAACTACTTTTTTATTTTTATGTTTTGAACACGGTTTTTTGTCAGTAGAAAAACGTACTCGTGTGGGGTTTTTTGAAACGTATCAATCAATAAGCTAGACCCATGCTTCGAGTTGTTTCATGCCATAAATAAACTCGAACACTCAAGAAATCCGTCGGACAGGCGGATTCACATCTTTTACAGCCGACACAATCTTCTGTTCTTGGAGCGGAAGCAATTTGCTTAGCTTTACATCCGTCCCAAGATATCATTTCTAATACATCTGTCGGACAAGCTCGGACACATTGAGTACATCCTATACAAGTATCATAAATCTTTACTGAATGTGACATTGGTGAGTATATTAGTTTTTGAACATCAGAAATTTTCGATCTAGTAAAATTTTAAAATTAATCATATATTTAGACACCAGATGAATCAACGATTTACCAGACGTTTTCCAATCAATCTACTTCTGGATCAAGTTCCTAAAAGAGAGCCAAGATACTTTGATTTCTTACGTTTTCGCAAACACGATCATACGTCATGTATCATACATGTTAATTGGAATTGATAAATATTCATATTCTACTTTCAATATTCTATAATGTTTATGATTAATACTATTTTATTTATTTATTTATTTTTTCAACAAATTCGATTGATTGATACGAGTTGATTTTCGGTTACGATAAATTGATGAAACAATAGCTGGTCCGATAGCTGCTTCAGCGGCTGCAATAGCTATAACAAAAATGGAAAAAATATTTCCTTTTAAGTGACGACTATCAAAAAAATCAGAAAATGTTACGAAATTTATATTAACCGCATTCAGTATAAGTTCAAGACACATAAGAGCTCTAACCATATTTTGGCTCGTGATCAATCCATAGATACCGATAGAAAATAAATAGGCACTCAAAACAAGTACATGTTCGAGCATCATTGACCAACTCCTTATAAATTTTGATTCATTTCAATATGAACAACAATTCAATCAACGGATTCGATTGACTCGAGAATCCGAGAATCGAAGAAAACCAAAAGAATAGAATCTATTTTAAATCGAATAAAAAATAAAAAAATTCTTTTAAACAGAAACAATTTTTCCCTTTCACATATAATTGAAAGGGAATGGATGGGATAAGATAGAGCAAAATTGAATTTGAATTGCTGTTGATAGTTCTAAAGATTTATTACTGGCGGGCCGCGACAATTGCACCTATCAAAGCAGCTAAAAGAATTATTGAAATGAGTTCAAATGGAAGAAAAAAATCTGTTGATAAATGAATTCCAATTTGTTGACTATTACTTATCAAATCTTGTTCGATAATCTGATTTGATCTTGTAGTCCAAATAATCCCGTACCATGATGTATCTGGAATAGTAGTCATTAGTGAAACAAAAATACTTATACAAACCATCAAAGTAACTCCGTCCCCAACGGTCCAAAAATAAAAATTGTGGGAATATTCTGAACCTTTCATGAACATCACAGCAAATATGATTAAAACATTTATAGCTCCCACGTAAATAAGTAGCTGTGCCGCAGCTACAAAATGGGAGTTTGATAAAATATAGAATAAAGATATACAAACAAGAACCAGTCCCAACGAAAAGGCAGAAAAAATTGGGTTGGTAAATAAAACTATTCCTATACTTCCTAATACAAGAACTAATCCTAGAAAGACTAAAAGAAAATCATGTATCGGTTCAGGCAAATCCATTGTATGGAAAATAATAAATAAATAAATCGAAATTTCATGACCTTATTGATACGACCAGGAAAAACATTTATATACTAAATTACTAATTGAATTAACTCTTAAGGAGTGTGAGTTGATATAGGTACAGTTCTAGGAAGAATCTCATTCTTTATACGAAAGAGTAGTTAGAAGCTATACTCTATACTTTATATATATATATATATAAAGTATATATTTTTTCTATAATTCCATTTTTGGTTTTGGAAAAAAATGACAAATAGATTTATAGAGATTATTATAATTATAATAATATTTATTCTATCTATATATATATATTTTTAATATTTTCATATTTTGTTCCTATAATATTTAATATTTATTTGATATTTATTTGATATATTTTGATATCATTTTTTATATGATTTATAAAAATTTATCTATTAAAAAATTTATCTATTATATATATATCTAATTATTATTATATATATATCTAATTATCTATTATATATATATCTAATATATATATATATATTTATATATATATTAGATATATTTTTTATTTTTTTGATTATTTATTTGAAAATTTTTTATAATTCTTTAATGATTATTTTATTTTGATTTTTTTTTTTTTGAATTGAGGCGAGTTTAAAATTGGTCGAATTGTATAATCGTCAATTACTGACATTGGTAAACGGCCCAAAGCAATTTGATTATAATTCAATTCGTGACGATTAAAAGTCGAAAGTTCATATTCTTCAGTCATTGATAAACAATTTGTTGGACAATACTCAATGCAATTACCACAAAATATACAGATCCCGAAATCAATACTGTAATTAAACAATCGTTTCTTTCTAATATAAGTTTCTAGTTTCCAATCAACAACAGGTAGATCTATAGGACATACACGAACACATACTTCACAAGCAATGCATTTATCAAATTCAAAATGGATTCGACCGCGGAAACGTTCCGATGTTATTAATTTTTCATAAGGATATTGAATAGTTACAGGGAAACGATTTGCGTGAGATAGGGTAATCATAAAACTTTGACCAATGTACCTTGCAGCTCGTACTGTTTGTTGACCATAATTCATGAACCCAGTTACCATAAGGAACATACCGTGAATATCTATGAATAACTTAATTTTGTTTCTTTCTCTTGTTTGAGACAAGTTATCAATATAGATATAGAATATTCATTTTTTACAGTGAAAGCAGTTGAGACGATGTTGTTAATAATAGATTACCGAGAGAAATAGGTAAAAGAAATTTCCATCCAAGATTTAATAATTGGTCCATTCTTAGCCTAGGTAAAGTCCATCTTGTTGTGATAGAAATGAACAAGAAGAAATAAGTTTTAGTTAATGTAATAAAGATACCAATTGTAGTTCCAAAAACTCCACACGCTTTATTTATTTCAAAAAGCTCATAAACGAATATGTACGGAGTAGGGGTATTCCAACCGCCTAAGTAAAGAACTGTTACAAATAATGAAGAAACTAATAGATTTAAATAGGAAGCAACATAAAATAAACCAAATCTTATACCTGAATATTCGGTTTGATAACCGGCTACTAATTCTTCTTCTGCTTCTGGTAAATCAAAAGGTAATCTTTCACATTCCGCTAGCGAAGAAATTAGAAAAATGATAAAACCTATAGGTTGACGCCAAAAATTCCACCCCCAAAAACCATATTTTGATTGCGAATCCACTATATCAACCGTACTTAAACTGTTAGATAATCATAGTCGGTGATAACATGACTGTTCACATCGCTATTACAGAACCGTACATGAGATTTTCACCTCATACGGCTCCTCAAAGGCCATAAATAAATCTAAGGACGGCACCGTTTATTTCTCTTGATATATCCCTAAGATAGGTGGGCTTCATTTTTATTGGACGGTCCTGAATTAAACCAATTGAATTCTGTCTGTTAGAAAAAAAAATTGAATAAAAATAAAAAGGGTACTTCTGAATTGATCTTATCCCCTAAAAAATGGAATTTGTTGAGTAATAACTTAATTCTTCAATAAAATACTCTTTTAATTTATCAATAATCTATCCTTTTCGATTACAAAAAAGAAATAAAGAATATGAATTAAGATATGAATTCTATCTCCATTAAATATGGATAGAAGAAAAAAAGGGGTCCCTAATTTTGTTTATTGCTTATTGTAATTGTATTATATTAATCATATTTATATTAATTGATTCTTTCTTTTTTTTTCCTTATTAGTTTTGTTTTCTTTTTTATGTACAAAAGGAGGAATTAAAAAATTTTAAAGGATTATTTCGTTCCTGATAGTCATATTTATTTAATTGGTGAATAGTAGCCCATACTCTGGACCGGAATTGTGGGGAGTACTGCCTGATTATTTCTACCAATTTTAAGCCCCAATTAGTATTCTTTTTATATTCTGCAGAAATACTCTTATAATATAATTTACATAATCTCCATTACGAGTCCTTTATGTATCTTGGTGTTTCTAACCATCCAATCATTTTTATTTTTTATCAATCCCCTACCCCTTTCTTTATTTATCGTAATACATGTATGGTAATTCATACAAATGGTAGTGAAAACTCAATAAGGTTGATCTTGTTGGTCTTTTGAGCCCGCTTCAAGACAGGATGACTAAAGCAACCAATCTTGGGGGAAACAGCCCCTTCCATTTTTTCCACTTCATTTTATTCCTAATACATAGAAAATGAGACTCAATATTTTGACTGCAAATTTCATTAAATTCAAATTAAATACAAGCAGTTTTATTTCACCCATCTAACTATCTGATTTAGTTCATCAATTCGAACTCCGAATAATAATAATAATGAATAAAAAAATTAAGCTATCTATTCAATTTATTCTACTTCTTTCCTATAAAAACTAGAAAAGAAAAAAGGAGCATGGAAAAGTTTCTGTCTCACCGAATCGCACGTAGAGATATTGATAACACACATAGAGTTAATGGTATTTCATAACTAATCGATTGAGCTGCAGCTCGTAGACCACCCAAAAAGGAATATTTATTATTTGATCCATATCCGGACATAAGAAGTCCAACGGGAGCAATACTCGAAATAGCAATCCATAAAAAAACACCAATATTAAGATCAGCTAAAACAAAGTTATAGCCAAAAGGAATTACTGAATAGCTTACTAGAATTGATATAACTGATATGGATGGTCCGATACTGAATAAACAAGTATTCCCCCTAGATGGAAGAAGATTTTCTTTGAAAAGTAGTTTTGTTCCGTCGGCTATAGCTTGAAGAACTCCCAAAGGGCCGGCGTATTCAGGTCCAATACGCTGTTGTATCCCTGCGGATATTTCTCTTTCTAGCCATACAATCACTAGTACACCTATTGTGATTCCCAATACAAGAGTAAAAATAGGGACAAGTACCCATAGAATTCCACAGACCTCTTTTAAAGATTCCAATCTGGAAAAAGAATTGGTATCTTGTACTTCTGTTGTATAAATTATCATTTCAACGATCAACTTCTCCCATAATGATATCTATGCTACCTAGTATCGTCATAATATCAGCCAATTTCATTCTTTTAACTAACTGAGGAAGAATTTGCAAATTGATAAAACCTGGTGGACGAATTTTCCATCTCCAAGGAAAACTATTCTTATCCCCTATTAGAAAAATTCCTAATTCTCCTTTTGGGGCTTCAACTCTCACATAAAGTTCTTGTTTTGGCAATTCAAAAATCGGAGAAGGTTTTTTACTAATGAATCTATATTCAAAATCATTCCAATCTGGATCCTTTTCCCTATCAAAATCAAAGCAGCGTATTTCTAAATTCTCATATGGCCCGCCGGGAATTCCTTCCAGAGCCTGTTGAATAATTTTTATGGATTCCGTCATTTCACCAATTCGAACTAAATAACGGGCTAATGAATCTCCTTCTTTTTGCCATTGAACTTCCCAATCCAATTCGTCGTAACACTCATAATGATCAACTTTACGAAGATCCCATTCGATTCCGGAAGCCCGAAGCATTGGTCCTGATAAACCCCAATTTATTACTTCTTCTCCACCAATAATGCCTACTCTCTCAACGCGTTCTAAAAAAATAGGATTTTGTGTAATAAGTTTTTGATATTCAACAATCACTGTTAAAAAATAATCGCAGAAATCAAAACATTTATCCATCCAGCCATGGGGTAGATCGGCTGCTACTCCTCCGATACGAAAATAATTATGCATCATTCTCATACCGGTGGTAGCTTCGAATAGATCATATATTAATTCTCTTTCTCTGAAAATATAGAAGAAGGGAGTTTGCGCACCAATATCTGCCATAAAAGGTCCAAGCCATAGCAGGTGAGAAGCTATACGACTCAACTCCAACATAATTACTCGGATATAGCTGGCTCTTTTGGGTACTTGAATATTTCCTAACTGTTCCGGTCCATTTACGGTTATTGCTTCGGGGAACATAGTAGCTAAATAATCCCAACGTGTTACATAAGGCAGATATTGTATAATTGTTCGGTTTTCCGCAATTTTTTCCATCCCTCTATGTAAATAACCCAATATTGGTTCACAATCAACAACATCTTCACCATCTAGAGTAACAATGAGTCGAAGAACACCATGCATTGATGGGTGCTGAGGACCCATATTGACTATCATGAGGTCTTTTCTTGTAGCTGGGGCATTCATAGGTTTTTTCTCGATTCATTGAATTGCTTAAAAAAAGTTCATCAAAATTCAAGATATAATAAATCGAATAATTTAAAAAAATTCTTCAAATTAACGAGTTTGTGACTCTCGAATATCCAACTGATTAATTAATTTTTTATAACGTATTCCATTTTTCTTTGACAAATAAGACAGTAGTCGTTGGCGTTTTCCCAGAATTTTACGTAAACCTCTTTGAGATAAATAGTCTTTTCTGTGCAATTCCAAATGTGAAGTAAGTCTTCGTATCTTATTGGTGAAATTTAATATTTGAAATTCAACCGATCCCGGATTTTTTTCTTTTTTTTCTTGTGAAATGACTAGTATAAAGGCATTTTTTACCATAAAACAAAAGTTTTCCTCTCCTTTATATATATATATATATCGATATATATAGATAGAAGAATAGATAGATAGATAAATATTTTTTTTTTGATCGGTACTAATAATGTTTGATCAGTAATAATAATGATATTCTTTTTTTTTTTTTTAGTATATTATTTTATTTGAATTTAGTATATTATATATAATAATCTTAATTTTCTTAAGAATTTTTCATTTTTTTTTTCAAATTGACTTTCTTATTATTAATCAATTCAATTCAATGTTTATGCATTCACAAAATACAAATACATTTTTTTAATAACAAAATTGACAAGATTTTGTTTGATTCATTTCTAGATCGAATGGATTCATCATTCAATTAGGATCTTTCCTTCGAATAGAAGGTAAGACAATTCGTGTGCGTTTTTTTTGTCTTCGCAAACCAGACATGTTACGAGAAACATAAGAAATTTAAGTATAGATTAACGAATTTTCAATCGCGGATACATATGTATCCTTACCATACTGAAATGGCAACCATTATTGGTATCAAACCAATATCGATTCATACAAACTAAATCTTCTAGTCGATAATTTGGCCAAAGAAATAATTTAAAAAAATTTAGTTTTTTTTTATCTCTATCAAGATATTTCCTTTTAGCAAAAACTTGACAGAAATTATGTACTTTATTCCCATTGTAAAATGCCGTATTTTGATGCATACCACCCCTATTCACAGAATTGAAACAAATTCGAATTCTCGATTCTCTACGACATCTAGAGGATAAAATATTTTCAGGAACAAGCAAATCATAATTATTTTTTTCTTTATTTTCAGTCATCTTTTGATGTCTTGTAATGGGTTCATCAAAATTCGTCTTATCAACATAGCCTTTTTCTGGGTATGAGTATTTTTGATGAAATTGCAATTGGTGTTTACTTTTATGAAGCAACGAAACGCCGATGATTTGATACATTAACAATTGTCCGTTGTTTTTTATAGACAGACGAACTGGTTCGACAACAAATATTCCTTTTTTTTTCATCAATTGTGGAAGGAGTAAATTTCTTTGATTAGGAATCATCATAATATCTATACTTAATTCTCCTTTTTGAATCGAGGCTATAGCAATGTACTTTAGATTTATCAGTCTAAGTAGGAGACAATATAGTTCCATATTTTTCATTATGTTTTCGTCTAAACAATTATTCCATTTCAATTGAAAACGCAAATACCTTCTTAGTAAGAAATTTAGTGCTTCTATGTTGTTCTTGTATATATTTTTTTTTGATGGTGGTCTAAAAATATCTATTTTGTTCTTTCTGGTGATACTTTTATTTTCATTATTATTTTTATTTTCATTATCCTTTTTTTTTACATTCAAATTGAAAAAAAGGAATTGGATTGGTATGACCCACGATTTACTTATATATGTTTTATAAAATTTCACAAATTTTGAGAAGAACCAAAGTTCTAGATTCGATATGGAACGATTTAGTATTTCTACATTCATTCCTATCCAATCAAAAAAGTTTTTTTTTTGATTGGACGGATTGATTTCTTGAGGAATCATAGGATAATAATAGGTATCAATCCGGGCCCCAATATCCATCTTATTTCGAAGATAAAAATTAAGAAGTCTCCAATCACAATACTGTCTATACAGGTTTTTTTCCATATCTATAATATCATCTTCCCCTATATAATTCTTGATAGGGATATCATCTTCCATATTAAAAATTTTTTGTTTACGCGTTCTGTAATTATAAGAAAATGTTTTGTCATTATTGGCTTGTAATGGTGATCTATATCGATAAACAGATGAGTCTTTCTTATCTGCATAATTAATAGATTGATATGATAAAAGAGCATATTGTTTTTTAATTTTTTTTTTTCGATTTGTTAATAAGTCTACTTCTTGTTTTTTGTAAAGAATTAATCGGTTTTTTTCATATAAATGACATTTGGTTAAATCTTTTTTTTTTTTTTGAGCCATACGACATTCATTGATTCTATTTCGCCTTTTTTGTGATACTAATATAGACCATCTACTCTGAGATAAATCATATTGAAAATGACCCCTTAACCAATTTCTCCATTGATTCATTAAATAATTGTGAGTTTTCTTATGTCTTAATTTGGACTGGCACATTCCTTGTATTCTCCCAAAATAATCCTTTATTTCATTCTTAAGAAAAAGGGATGTTCCGGGATATTGAAAAACAAATCTTAACTTATATTTATATAAGTCAATAACTCGGTTTTGTGAGAATTTGTAAAATACGTATGCTTGTGAGAAAGAGGGTACGTCACAAAAAATATGTGAATTACTAATATTAGAAATTGATTTTTTTATAATCGAAATAAAATGAATTATCTTTTGATTTGTTTTATCAATTCTTTTTTCATTTGCTTCATTATGGTAAGTGTATTTTTTAATAATTTTTTTTGTTGGTTCAAAAAAAAATTGGATAGGAATATTAATGATACATAGAAAGATCTTTATAGATATCCTTTCAATGAAAAATTGAAAAAAAAAATATGATTTGTAAACTGATCGAATATTTATTATTTTTAATATTAATATCGACCAAATGTTTTGGGGTTGGGAGGATTCAAATCTTTTTCTTTTATCATCAGAACATGTTTTGTTAAAACTAATATTTATCTCTGGAGTTTGAACCCCCCCCCCCATCCCCCCTTTTTTTGTAATTTTTTTTATTTGTTTTATGATTGTCTTTGTTTGATCATTCATATCTTTTATTTTTTTTTCTTTCAATGAAAAATTTTTCCAATTAATAGATTGAATTGGAATGGACGATTCGTAGCCCATGCGCTTACTATTACTGATTATTGAATCTTTTTTAGTTTCACCCGCGTCATAGATTTCTTTCAATACAAATAAAAGAATTTGGTTTATTTTTGATAATCTTTTTCTTATTTCTTTTAGATTTAGAATTTTTTCTTTTATAAATAGAATCCTTTTCATGATCCATTTTTCTTTTGAAACATTTAGAATTTTTTTTTTTTTTTCGGTTAAAACTTTTAGAAATAGAAAAAAAAAAAAATTCCATTTTTTAATTGTTTTTTTTAGTTCCTTGAAAATTGGATAAAAAAATGAAAGTTTATTTCGGAGAGAATACGAACTAAAGGGCGATTCAACTTCCATTCCCCAAACGGTTAAAAAGCAAAAATGTGATTTTTGCGCTTTTTTTTTCGTTTTAGTTGGATCCTTTTCTTTTGGGGGGAGTCGTAACTTCGATCTGTGCCAAGGTTTCAGAAGAAAAGGAAATAGTATTTTTATCTGAATACCGTCTGTGAACCAGTTTTTCGGAAATTCTGTTTCTGATAATGGAACGCCATCATAAGTACATTTAATATGCAATTCTCTCTTCCAATCCTTTATATCTTGCGACCATTCGGTAGATTGAAAGAATAGCATTCGAACAATATTTTTCGTTATTATCAATGAAGGGAATAGAATATATTTTCGAAGAATCGCGTGGGTTAATAATAAAACACCTCTTATTCCTTGAACAAATAGAAAGCTATCCCAGGCTTCTGCTATTTCTAGACGCGTTTCTTCATCTTTTTCTTTTTGGTATTCGTTTCCCTCTTTTTCGTATTTTTTTTTTCTTTTGTCCTCTTCTTTGTTCTCACTTTCTTTTGTTTTGTCTTCCGCATAATCCGAAATTTTGAATTCTCTGTTTTTCCACATCCAAAAAAAAAAAAAAAATTTCATTGATTCCAAAATATAAAAAGAAAAGAAAGAGTATTTCTCAATTTTGTCCGAAAAAAGAGGAGAATTCACGCTTGCTTGGCAGAGTTTCCAAATAACTGCTTTACGCCTTTGAGCGCGTATAGATCCTTTTATTATGTCTCGGCGAAAATCTGTTTGTTGTGAATAATGAAAAAAAGTCAATTCACCCCCCTCCCCTTTTTTAGAATTTTTAGTATCTTGGTTATCGGTAGAAGTATCGTCATTCTTTGAGTTCTTAGTCAAAATCACTACACGTTTGGCTTTTCTTGAACGAATTGCATGATCTGCGGTTTCATTTTCTTTGTTTTCTTCCTTTTCTACTTCCATTTGTTCCAACTCGTCAATTAATTTGTATGACCATTGAGGAACTTTTTTAGTGATTTCTTTTATCCCAATCGATTTTTTTCTATTTACTACAATAGTTTTATCGTTCGGATCAGTAAGAATTGCGTCAAATAAGAATTTAATTTTTTTTTTTTTTTCTTTTGAAGCAATTCTTACGTGTTCATGTTTTAGAAATATATAAAGTCCCTTAAAATTAAAACTTGATACTGATTTTCCTTTTTCAGAAAATTGGTTGATTAAGTTCAAAAGAGAACTAATTTCAGTTGATAATGATTTTTTATCAAACAGATCCTTTTTCTGTTCAAGTTCTGAATAATTAATATAAAAAGGGATACCATGAATCTTATTTATCCAAATGTTATTTTTTGTGTAAGTTTTATTTTTGATTAAGAGCAAAAAACTTTTTTTGATTCGTCCGCGATCGGGTCCATTCAAGAAAGGGTCATGTATTTTAGGTAAGTGTTTTTTTTTAGTCTCATCATTATCCAATCGAATCCTTTTTTCGATTACATGCATAGCAAGAAATTTCTTATCTATAGCTTTTGCACTATGAAAAATTTTTTTGCTTAGGCTCTTTCTTTTTTTTTCATTAGTATAACTCCAATAATTATTCAATTCATCAGAGAGTTTTTCTGTTGTCAAAATAGATATTTTTCTTTGTATCATTTCCACAACAGTTGGCAAACTAGGTAGGTATGTAAAAAATATTTTTGCTTTTCCAACATTTTGACATGGATAAAAAAAGTATTGTGACATTTCATTTATTATAGCATTTTCAAATCGCTCATTTTTGATATATCGAACAGGACGATTCCATCGTTTAAAATCAAAAAGAATATTTATAAGAGGTTTTTCAAATTGGAAGATGTCTTTTTCCTCTGTTTCATCGATTTTGTACGAATCCTCTCCCTCTTCCGAAAAAATAGAAGCAGAAAGCTCTTCTTCGTTGGATCTCTTTTTTTCTTGTTTATTTACTTTCATTTTGTATCCATC